TTTTTTCTATTCTATTCTTTCGAGTTTATTTCATTCCTATTCTCCTTTCTCAGAAAAGGGGGACATTATCAAAGTAAAAGATTACTTCGTTCTTGATAGTTATTTACTTAATCAGTGGATAGGAACATACTCTGGATCGAAATCATGGGGAGTACTTCTTAATCGTTTCTACCAACTTTAAGCCCCAATTTGAATTCCTTTTAGGTCCAGAAATATCCTGTTGGATAATTTACAAAATCTCCATTACTAATCCTTTGCGTATCTTGGTCTTCCTAACCATCCACCCATTTTTGAACCTTCCATTATGGTAATACATCTATGTTAATAGATAGTAAAAACTCCATACAGTTGATCTTTTGAACCCGCTTCAAGCCATGATGACTAATCAACCAATCTTGGGGTAAACAGTCTCGACTGCTTTGCTTATATTTACTTTCATTTCATTCTTGTACATAGGAAATGAGATTCAATCCCGTTAACTGCAAATTCAAAAGTCGTTTTATTTCACTCATATAACTATCTGGTTTAGTTCATCAACCCGAATGCTGAATAAAAAAGAAAATATATTCAACTCATTTCACTTTCTTAAAAGAAATAGGGGAAATTTTATGTCTCACCGAATCACACGTAGAGATATTGATAATACACATAGAGTTAATGGTATTTCATAACTAATTGATTGAGCAGCAGCTCTTAAACCACCTAAAAAGGAATATTTATTATTTGATCCATATCCCGACATAAGAAGTCCAACGGGAGCAAGGCTTGAAACAGCGATCCATAAAAAAACACCAATACTAAGATCGGATAGAATAAGGCGATAACCAAAAGGAATTACTGAATAACTTAGTAAAATGGATATGACTGCTATGGATGGTCCGATACTGAATAAACGAGTATTCCCTCTAGATGGAAAAAGATTCTCTTTGAAAAGTAGTTTTGTGCCATCTGCTAGAGCTTGAAGAATTCCCAAGGGGCCGGCGTATTCAGGTCCAATACGTTGTTGTATCCCTGCAGATATTTCTCTTTCTAACCAAACAATTACTAGTACACCTAATGTGATTCCTAATACAAGAGTCAAAATAGGGACAAGCACCCATATGATCCCATAGACTTCTTTGAAGAATTCCAATCTGGAAAACGAATGGATAGCTTGTAGTTCTGTTGTATTATCAATTATCATTTCAACGATCAACTTCTCCCATAATGATATCTATACTACCTAGTATCGTCATAATATCAGCCAATTTCATTCTTTTAACTAACTGAGGCAGAATTTGCAAGTTGATAAAACCCGGTGGGCGAATTTTCCATCTCCAAGGAAAAACACTCTGATCTCCTATTAGAAAAATTCCCAATTCTCCTTTTGGTGCTTCGACTCTTACATAAAGTTCTTGTTTGGACAATTCAAAAGTTGGAGAAGGTTTTTTACTAATAAATCGATATTCAAAATCATTCCATTCAGTATCTTTTATTCTATCAAAGCGTCGGATTTCTAAATTCTCAAAGGGCCCCCCTGGAATTCCTTCCAGAGCCTGTTGGATAATTTTTATGGATTCTGTCATTTCACTGATTCGTACTAAATAACGAGCTAATGAATCCCCTTCTTTTTGCCATTGAACCTCCCAATCAAATTCGTCATAACACTCATAATGATCAACTTTACGAAGGTCCCATTGTATTCCGGAAGCTCGTAGCATTGGTCCTGATAAACCCCAATTTAGTGCTTCTTCTCCTCCAATAATGCCTACGCCCTCAACTCGTTCTAAAAAAATGGGATTCCGTGTAATAAGCTTTTGATATTCAGCAACCCCTCTTAAAAAATAATCGCAAAAATCCAAACATTTCTCTATCCATCCATGAGGTAGATCAGCAGCTATTCCTCCGATACGAAAATAATTATGCATCATTCGCATACCGGTGGCAGCTTCGAATAGGTCATATATCAATTCTCGTTCTCGAAAAATATAGAAGAAGGGGGTCTGTGCCCCAATATCTGCCATAAAAGGGCCAAGCCATAACAAATGGGAAGCTATACGACTCAACTCCAACATAATGGCTCTGATATAGCTAGCCCTTTTAGGTACTTGAATATTGCCTAGTTGTTCGGGTCCATTTACGGTTATTGCTTCTGTGAACATAGTAGCTAAATAATCCCAACGTGTTACATAAGGCAAATATTGTATAATTGTTCGGTTTTCCGCAATTTTCTCCATTCCTCTGTGTAAATAACCCAATATTGGTTCACAGTCAATAACATCTTCACCATCGAGAGTAACGATAAGTCGAAGAACACCATGCATTGATGGGTGGTGAGGGCCCATATTGACTATCATGAGGTCTTTTCTTGTAGTTGGTGCAATCATAAGTTTTTTATCGAGTCATTCTTCCATGAATTGCTGAAAGTAAAAAGAAGTTCATCAAAATGGAAACGAATAAGTTCAAATGATATCACTCTTTAAATTAACGAGTTTTTGTCTCTCGAATATCCAACTGACCAATTAATTCTTTATAACGTACGCTATTTTTTTTTGACAAATAAGCCAGTAGTCGTTGACGTTTTCCCAAAATTTTTCGCAAACCTCTCTGAGATGAATAGTCTTTTTTGTGCAATTCCAAATGTGAAGTAAGTCTCCTTATCTTAGTGGTGAAACTGAATACTTGAAATTCAACAGACCCTCTGTTTTCTTCGTTTTCTTTTTGAGAAATAACCGAAATGAATGAATTTCTTACCATAAAAAAATGCCTCCTCTCCCTTTTTACAGATATGGATTTTACCGATCAGTAATAATAATGTCATTCATTTTCATGTGGTAGATACAATAATCTAATCCAAATTTCTTTCGAAACTCCTAATTTTATCAATTCAAATGAATCAATCCAATTGAAAATTAGATTTAGATAGGGAGAGAAAAGGATTGGCACATTTTCGTATTCACAAAAGCGAAGAATTTAGACCTAAAATGAAGAAGGTTCTGTTGATTCATTTCTAGATCGAATTCATAATTATTCATTTAGTATTGGATATTTAGAATGAAATGTAAGACAGGACGTGTGATGTGTGTATTTATTTGCTTTCATATATCCTATATAGTAGAGGAGATATAGGAAAAATGTACTATCAACGAATTTTCAATCGTGGATACAAACGTATCCTTAACATACTGAAACGACTGCCATTATTGGTATCAAACCAATAACGATTCATACAAGCTAAATCTTCTAATCGATAATTAGGCCAAAGAAAGAACTTCAATTTCATTAATGGATTTGTCTCTCTATCAAGGTGATTACTGGCACCTAGAACTTGGCTGCTATTCTTTTCGTTGCAAAATACAGGATTTCTATCTACATCATTCCTATTCTTTGAATTGAAACAACTTAGAATTCTTAATTTTCTACGACGCCTAAACGATAAAATAGTTTCAGGAACAAGCAAATCCAAATGATTTTTGTCTCTATTTCTTGTTATTCTTTCATGTGGTGGAATAGATTCATCAAAATGATTCTTAGCAACATATCTTTGCTCTCGGTATCGTTGATGAGTTTGGTGCTTCCTCTTATGAACCAACGAAATACCGATGGTTTGATACATAATAAATTGTCCATCGTTTTTTACAGACAGACGAACGGGTTCGATAATGAATATTCCCTTTTTCATCGATTCTGGAAGAGTTAAATTCTTCTGAATCAGCATTATATCCAAATCCAGTTCTCCTTTTTGAATCAAGGATATAGAAACTATTTTTGTTTTTGGATCTATTAGTTTAAGCAGGAAACCATATACCTTAAGATTAGTGAGAATTCTTTGATCAAAAGTATCGCCCCAGATCAATTGAAAAAGAAAACAACGTTTCAGGAAGAAATATAGTTCTGCTTCCATGGGACTTTTGTATTGTTTTTTCTTTTTACCTTTTTTCATGTCCGATCCCGCAGAATCTTCTTCAATATCTTTTTGTTGGTTTGAAAGAACGGATCCAAGATCCCCTTGGCTTGTGGTTTCTTCTTGATTTATTTTATTATTCGATGGTATCAAAAAACTTCCCTTTTGCTTTTCATTAATCTTTTGATTTTCATTACTATCTGCATTTCTATTCAAATTTAAAAGAAGTAATTTGCTTGGTATAAACCAAGGTTTCCTTTTATATGTATTATAAAGTAACACCAATTCTGGGAAGAACCAAAGTTCGTGATTCAATATGGGACGTTTTGCATTCATCCCCATCCAACCCCCAAATTCTTTTGGGGAGGTTGGTGGGGGGGTTGGTGGATTCATTTCTGGAATCATAAGATAAAAATTGTTTTTTTTATCAAAATTATTAGTACCAATCTGAGTATTTTGATTACTATCGATCCAGTCCTCAATATCGCCTTTTTTTCTAAGATCAAAATGGAGAATTTTCCAATCCAAATATTTCCTATCGGGAATTTTTTCCATATATAGAATATCGCCCTTTCCTAGAAAATCTTGATTCTTATTTGGTGATCTAGAAATAAATGAGTCCTTTTTATTTTCAGAATTAATAGATTTATATGAGAAAAGATCATATTTATAGGATTTTTGAAAATTATATTTTTGATTCGATAATGAATAGACTTCCAAAATATTTGGTTTTTTGGAATCAATTAATTGGTCTTTTTCATCAATTAATTGGTCTTTTTCATCAATTAATTGGTCTTTTTCATATGAATTCCATATGCTGAAATTTTGCCTTTTACGTTTAGAAAAGGAAAAAGTAATAGATTTATATGAGAATGAGAAAAGATCATATTTATCGTCTTCTGGAAAATTATATTTTTGATTCGATAATGAATAGACTTCCCAAATATTTGGTTTTTTGGAATCAATTAATTGGTCTTTTTCATATGAATTCCATTTGCTGAAATTTTTCCTTTTAACCATACGACGTTGATAAACTCTATTCCGCCATTGTTGTGGTATTAATCCAGACCATCTGATCTGAGATAAATCGTATTGATAATGTCCTCTTAACCAGTTTTTCCATTGATTCATTTCAGAACTCGGAAGTCTGTTATCCCTTAATTTAGAATGAACTATTCCTTGTGTTTCAAAAGAATCCTTTATTTCAGGCTTAAGAAAAAAAGGGATTTCTTGATATTGAAGAAATGATTTTAATTTATACAAGTTAATAACTTGGGTTTGTGATAATTTGTAAAATACATATGCTTGTGACAAGTACGATAAGTCAGAAAAAATATGTGAATTTTTCTTACTATTACTAATATTAGAAAGTGACTTTTTTATAGTCGAAATAAACTCAATTGGATTTTGATTTTTTTTATTGTAAATGGATTTATTCCTAATTATTTTTGTTAAAATACGAAATAATTTTATCTTCCTTCTGAGAATATTAATGATAGAGACAAGTATATTTGTGTAGATGCTTTCAATGCAAAATTTTAGAAAAAAGGTTAATTTACAGATTAATCGAGTATTTCTTCTTTTTAATATTTTCCATTTTTCTAATCTTTTAGCATTATAACTTGTTTTGTTAAGACTAATATTTATTTCTGAAGTTACTTTTTTTTTCTCTTTTGTAATTATTTCTATTTGATTTCTAATTGTATTTGTTTTATCAGTCAGGTCCTTCATTTTTTTTTCGGTCAATGAAGAATTTGTCCAACCTGGAGATGCGATTTGACTAGATGATTCATGAATCATCTGATTGCTGATTATGGGATCTCCTTCTTTTTTAGTTTCACTCGATTCATATACTTCTACTTTTCTTGATCGAAATAAGAGAATTGGATTGATTTTGCAGAGTTCTTCTCTTATTTTTTTCAAAAAAATGAAACTTTTTTTAACCCATTTTTTTGTTTCTTTTGAAACTTTTCGAGGTAATCTTATTTTTCTTTTCAAAATTTTTAGAAGTCGAAAAGATTTCTTTTTAAATTTTCCAATTCTTTTTTCGAGTTCCTTAAAAATGGGTTTAAAAAAGGAGGGTTGTTTTCGGGGAGAACCAAAAGGAAGTTCGGTTTCCAGTCCCCAAATTGTTAAAAAACTAAAATCATCTTTTTCTTCTTTATTTTTCATTATTAGATCTTTATCAGAGAATCGGAGTTTAGATCTATGCCAAGGTTTCAGACGGAAAGGAAATAATACTTTTATCTGAATACCATCTGTCAACCAATCTTTCGGAAATTCTGTTTCGGACAATGGAAGACCATTATAGGCACATTTAATATGCGTCTCCCTATTCCATTCCTGTAAATCCTCATACCATTCAGGACGTTGCAATAGTAGCGTACGTCCAATATTTTTCGCTATTATCAATGAAGGTAATACAATATATTTTCTAAAAAGAGAATTAATTATTAACGTGCAACCTCTTACTTCTGGCCCATATGGAGTGGTCTCCCAGGCCTCTGCTATCCCGATTCTCTCGCTCTCCTTCTCTTCTTTTTTGTCCTTCTCTTCTTCTTCTTTTTTGTCCTTCTCTTCTTTTTTGTCCTTCTCTTCTTTTTTGTCCTTCTCTTCTTTTTTGTCCTTCTCTGTTTTTTCTTCTCTTTTTGTTTGCTCTTCTGTATACTCGACAATTTGGAATGCTGGCCCTTTCCCTACCCAATTTCTAAAAATTCGTTTAATTGGCCCAGAGATATCAAAAGAAAAAAGAGAAAAAAGAAGGGATTTTTTTTCTCTGCCCCAAAAAAGAGGGGAACGCGCATGTGCTTGAAACAGTTTCCAAATAACCATTTTACGCCTTTGAGCACGTATAGAACCGTAGATTAGGCCTCGCCGAAAATCTGATTGTTGTGCATAGTCTATCAAAGTTACTTGGCCTGTTTCTGTTTCATCACTATCCTCAGTCTCCCCCTCCCCCTCAGTCTCCCCCTCCCCCTCGGTACCATCCAAAATTACTATCAATTTGGCGTTTCTTGAGCGAATTCCAGGATCTAATTGTCCGTTTTCTTTATCTTCTCCTGATTTATCTTCTCCTGATGCGTGTTCCAACTCGCTGGTTAATTTGTATAACCATCGAGGCACTTTTTTACTGATTTCTTTTCTTCCTTCTTCTTCTTCTTCGTCTGAAAATACAGAAAGACCCCTCGAATTCAAATTCGATCCTGATTCTTTACCAAATTCATTGATGAAAGAAAAGAAATCAACAATTTCGGTTGATAATGGTTCTTTATCAAATTGATCTATTTTCTGTTCCGTTTTATGGTAATCAGTATCAGGAAGAACGATACCATGAATTCGATTTATCCCAACTTTCTCTATGAAATTGTCTATCGAAGTTTTTTGTATTTTTATGATTGAAGGTGAAAGGCTTTTTGTTATTGTTCTCCGATATGGTCCGTTCAAGAAAGGATCATACATTGGGGGTAAGTATTCGTTTGTAGTATTGTCATTACACAACCTAGTCCTTGTTTCGAGTATATTCAAAAAAAGAGATTCTTTGTCTAGAGCTTGAATTCGATTTACAAATTCGTTGTTTAAATTATTACTTTTTTGTTTGTTGGTATAAACCCAATGAT